ATAGAAAGTGGTGTAGAGGAAGCACCAGGAGTTTTGATCTCCTGAGGATGGGTTCAATTCCCTTCTTTCTAGGAACTGGGGGGACTTTAACCCTCATAAGCCACTCTATCAAAGTGGTCCTTAAAAATTCAGGCACGGTTCCTTAAGAATTAGAGCTGGGGAGGGAGCCCCGCAAGTGCAATGGGGAGGGCGGTGTGTCAGATAACTAGGGCTAAAGTTAGGGGGAGAAAATTTTTCCAAACCAAATGTATCAATTGGTCATATCGGAACCGTGGATAAGATGCTCGAACCCAAAGGAACATTACTGAGAGGAGTGCGGCCTTAGTTATTAGGTTAATAGTGGTCAATTCCGGCATAGATGGGATGTAAGATGCACCAAGAAAAAGAACGGCCGATAGGGTATTTATTAATAAAATATTGGCGTACTCAGCCAAGAAGAAGAGGGCGAAGGGCCCGCCTGCATATTCGACGTTGAAACCGGAGACTAGTTCGGATTCGCCCTCTGTTAGGTCAAATGGTGCACGATTTGTCTCAGCTAGCGTGGAGATATATCACATTGCTGCCAAGGGTCAGGCCGGAACCACTAGCCAAATGCTCTCTTGGGTGACGCTAAATATTTGGAGGGTATAGCCCCCTGAAAAGATGATAATAGATAGCAAAATTAGTCCAAGGCTTACCTCATATGAAATCGTCTGGGCGACCGCTCGGAGGGCCCCAATTAGTGCATATTTTGAATTGGATGCTCACCCTGAGCCCAAAATAGAATAGACAGCTAGACTGGATAGGGCTAAAACAAATAAAATTCCCAAATTTAAGTCTGCCACTGGTTGAGGCATAGGCATAGGTGCTCATAATATCATAGCTAGTGTAAGTGCGAGCACTGGGGCGGCCAAAAACAAAAAGGGGGATGATGTGGATGGGCGGATGGGTTCCTTAATAAATAGTTTAACTCCATCCGCAATTGGTTGAAGAAGCCCATAGGGTCCTACAATGTTTGGCCCCTTCCGTAGTTGTATATAACCTAGAACCTTACGTTCAAGAAGTGTGAGGAAGGCCACTGCTAATAGGACGGGGGCAATATATGCGAGCGGGTTAATCAGATGTGTCATTAGAGTGTTTAGCATAACTAAGAAGAGGATTTGAACCTCTGGCTGAAAGGGCTTAGGCCTTTTGCAATTACCATGCTCTGCCATCTTAGTGAGGCCTTATTTTGGCCTGCATTTGAGTCCTCCCTTTACTTAATTTAGTTGTTTTCATTAATTAGGGGTAAGGCGTGCCTTTAGCATGGGCCTCTTTTTTCCGGTCCTTTCGTACTAGGAAAAATGACATTACAGATAGAAACTGACCTGGATTGCTCCGGTCTGAACTCAGATCACGTAGGACTTTAATCGTTGAACAAACGAACCCTTAATAGCGGCTGCACCATTAGGATGTCCTGATCCAACATCGAGGTCGTAAACCCTCTCGTCGATATGGACTCTCGGAGAGGATTGCGCTGTTATCCCTAGGGTAACTTGGTTCGTTGATCGGTTCTGACAACCGGATCATATTTGGTCAAAATTTCTGTGACTTAGAAGTGTTATTCTTGGTTCTAGGGTTTATCCCAGTCCACTTGGAGGATTATTTGTTCTCCATGGTCGCCCCAACCGAAGGTAAAATTCCAATTTCTATTAGGTTTACACTTGTTTAACAAGTTGCTTGACGTAGGTGAATTTGTACCTTAAGCTCCAAAGGGTCTTCTCGTCTTGTAGTTATATACCCGCTTCTGCACGGGTAGATCAATTTCACTGACCTGAAAAGGGAGACAGTTAAGCCCTCGTTTAGCCATTCATACAGGTCTTCATTTAAAAGACAAGTGATTGCGCTACCTTTGCACGGTCAAAATACCGCGGCCGTTAAACTTGTAGTCACCGGGCAGGCTGGACCTCCTATACGTAGGGGTTTGCAGGAGGCGATGTTTTTGGTAAACAGGCGAGGCTTGCGTTTGCCGAGTTCCTTCCCTTTCTTTTAGTCTTTCCTTGATGGCACTCCAGTGTGGGTTTAACGATATAATTATTGTGTTATTTTCTCGAATTCTTTAGTGGACACACTACCCTCTTTTTATGGGTTCGTTAATCTCCAGCGGCTTGTCCGATCTGGCTTACACTTGTGCTAGGAGAGGGTCATGCCCTCTTATTACTCATTCTAGCATGGTCTCTTCCATGGTGGCATGGAACGGCCTAATACTTTTAGGGGAATTGGGCTATTTATCAGTATAATAAACTGTATGTCGTTTGAGCTTTAACGCTTTCTACTCAGATGGCTGCTTTTAGGCCCACTGGAACGACTAGTTTTATAAAATGTGACTCTTATCCTCCTATTTAAGGTTGTGTCCTTTATTAAAGGGGCTGTACCCCCTTTAACTAACTCTCGTATTTCTCTTGTATGCTTATTTAGATATTTCCTAGTTGGCTAAAGGGGTACGAGGCTGAACTTCTATTCATTTCTTAGGCAACCAGCTATCACCAAGTTCGGTAGGTTTATCACCTCTACCCGGGGCTCTTCCCACTCTTTTGCCACAGAGACGGGTTCGCCCAAATAGGCTGTCCCGGGGTAGCTCACTTGGTTTCGGGATTTCAAACTAAAGGTCACTTTGCTTGTGTGGTGCTGGCTAAATCATGATGCAAAAGGTACGAGGGTTAGGCTCTGCTTCTTTGTGCTTGTGTGAATTGTTTCATTACTCTTTCAGCTTTCCCTTGCGGTACTTTCTCTATTGCTTAAAATTACCTTTTCCGTCTCCCGTACTAAGGTGGAAAAATGATTTAGTTTTCTGGTTTAATTAATGCTGAACTATTTATGGTGTTAAGTTAATCTTGGTGGTTAAGCTAGCTGTTTGGCTCAGGGCGATCCAATTTGCATGGATGTCTTCTCGGTGTAAGGGAGATGCTTAACTGTCTCAGCCACACCCTGGGTTTGATCCAAGTGCACCTTCCGGTACACTTACCATGTTACGACTTGCCTCCCCTTGTCCGTGCTTTGGTGTTATGAACATTTATCGCTGTATGACAGGGGAGAGTGACGGGCGGTGTGTACGCGCCTCAGAGCCGAGTTCAAAAGGACACTCTTTTTCCTTTTTACTACTAAATCCTCCTTCGAGTAATTTTTCAGGGTACTATCCGTGGATATTCTATAATAGAAAATGTAGCCCATTTCTTCCCACTTCGTGCGCTACACCTCGACCTGACGTTTTGGAATATGTCCATTTAGCTTACTGTTAGTCCTTCACAGGGTAAGCTGACGACGGCGGTATATAGGCGGGGATGGCTAGAAGTGGTGAGGTTTAACGGGGGTTATCGGTTCTAGAACAGGCTCCTCTAGGGGGGTCTAAGGCACCGCCAAGTCCTTTGGGTTTCAAGCTAACGCTCGTAGTACCCGGGCGGACGTCTATTGTATAATAACGTCTAGGTTTACGGCTGAGCATAGTGGGGTATCTAATCCCAGTTTGTTTCTCAGTTTTCGTGGAGTCAGGTGGACTATATTAAAGCTACTTTCGTTTATGGGCTTCGGACGCTCAGGAGCGTATGACGGCCAAGAGGCCCTTCGGCTTTATTTTGTCTTACCCCTAACCACCCTTTACGCCGTGGCTATTAACTAGGGCCTCTCGTATAACCGCGGTGGCTGGCACGAGTTTTACCGGCCCTCTTAACACTAACTAAGTCAAGTTTTCACTTATGGCTTAATATTTATCACTGCTGAATTCCCATGGGGGTGTGGCGTGGCAAGGCGTTTTGGGCTAAATGTTAGTGCCTGATACCTGCTCCTCGTCCCCGGGCAGGGGATTAAGGGCATCCTCACAGGGGCGCGGATACTTGCATGTGTAAGTTGTGTTAAAACTAACAGTAAAGTCAGGACCAAGCCTTTGTGCATGCGGAGCTTTCTAGGGCCCGTCTTAGCATCTTCAGTGCTATGCTTTATTTTAAGCTACGCTAGCTTAATTTTCATTGGAAATATTAGTATTGAGATATGACCACACATTTTCAACCGTCATTTTTAGGTTATTTTTGGGCACAAAAATGTGATGTTATTTATTCATATGTTATATATAACACGTGATGACATGAGTTAATTTTATCAAAATTCGTTAACTCTGATGCGCTTGGTCGAGCTTTACTTGGTTTAGGGGTTTGACAAGAATAACAGGATTTGCCGAGCGTAGGGGGTAGGGGGGTTTAACGCGCGAAAACCAAAAGGGGGCATATAGTATAAGTCTGTGTTAGATAAGGATATATTATGCACTTGAGATAAACGTATGTAATTCTTAAATTATGTATAATATCATTCATAAATACTCTCACAATCAAGTGAAAATGTTCAACCTTAATTTAACATTTTAGGGTGCACTCTGAAATGTGGATGAAAAGCAGACTTAAAAAAGAACCTATGCATATAAAAGAACGCGAAGCATGTGGGGTTATTGAATGTATGAACTACTCAAGTAACCGGATGCAAGTATAGATCTCTAGGGTGGATTACACATGCCATGTTCGTGAAAGAGAAGCCAGATGCAAGGAATAATTAATAATATACCTTATTTTCAGTGGTGTCCCTGGTTCTATCATTAACTATATGCAATTATATAAACTGGTTGGTGGTTTCTTACTACATTAATAATTACTCAGGAAATGTATGTTGTGGCCGTTCAGAGTAAAATTAGGAGGACGACAGTTAGGTAGGCCAGGAACTGGCCCGGTTTAAATGGATTCGGTGAGTGATGAATAGATATATGCTTTATGTATACCTACATTTTTAGTACTTGCTTTGTGGTTAAAATAATTTAATGGTTATAATACATTAATGTACATATGCATTAATGTAATATCATGCATAATATGCACTACACCATATAGACCAGAAAATAGTTTAATTTAGAATTCTGGCTTTGGGAGCCAGGGGTGAGAGTTAAAATCTCTTTTTTCTGGCATTAGGGAGGATTTTAACCTCCGATCTTCGGATTACAAGACCGATGCTTTAAGCTAAGCTACTAAGGCAAGCTCATTCCATTGCTTTATTCTCTAACCAGCCTGCTAGAGGCATTAGGATCAAAAATAATGCAAAGTATAGGACGGACGCAATTTGTCCGATGATGATAAAGGGGTGTTCAACTGGCATGCCCCCAATTCATGTCAGGATGGCCATGTCTGCGACCAGTGTTCAAAAGAGGAATTGGGTAAAGGGTCGGAAAGTTAGGCCACGTTGCTTAGATGTGTGGAGAATTGGTACGACTAGTAGAACTAGAATGGAGAAGAGAAGGGCTAATACTCCGCCTAGCTTATTGGGGATAGATCGTAGGATGGCATAGGCAAAGAGGAAATACCACTCGGGCTTAATATGGGGAGGGGTGACTAATGGGTTGGCAGGGGTGAAGTTCTCCGGGTCTCCTAATAGGTTGGGGGAAAATAGGGCCAAAGATGTAAGGGCTAGAAGTATTACCACAAATCCTAGGAGGTCCTTATAGGAAAAGTAAGGGTGAAATGAAATCTTGTCCGCGTCTGAGTTTAGGCCGGCCGGATTATTTGAGCCTGTTTCGTGCAGGAATAGTAGATGGAGGACGATGGCTGCAGCAATAACAAACGGAAATAAGAAGTGGAACGCGAAGAACCGTGTTAAGGTTGCGTTATCTACCGAAAATCCACCCCAAATTCATTGCACCAGGACATCACCAACATAGGGTACTGCTGATAGGAGGTTAGTAATAACCGTGGCCCCTCAGAATGACATTTGTCCTCATGGTAGGACATAGCCCACGAAGGCTGTTATTATTACTAATAAAAAAAGGACAACACCGATGTTTCAGGTTTCCTTATACAAGTAGGACCCGTAATATAATCCGCGGGCAATGTGTATATAGAGGCAGATAAAAAAGAATGATGCCCCGTTGGCGTGTATATTTCGGATTAGTCAGCCGTAGTTAACGTCACGGCAGATATGTGCGACTGAGGAGAAAGCTGTAGAGATGTCAGATGTATAATGTATAGCTAGGAATAACCCTGTGAGGATTTGTGTGGCTAGGCATAATCCTAGAAGGGATCCAAAATTCCATCACACTGAAATGTTGGAGGGGGCTGGTAAGTCAACTAGTGCATCGTTGGCGATTTTAATAAGGGGGTGGGTTTTCCGTAGGCTTGCCATTAGGGTTTTTATAGTTGAATAACAACGGTGGTTCTTCAAGTCACTGGTCTTGGTTAAAATCCAAGTAAAAATTATGACTTATCTTGTATCATTACTGTTGATGGCCTTAATTGTAGGGTTAGTTGCTGTGGCTTCTAACCCCGCCCCCTACTTTGCTGCTTTTGGTTTAGTAGTGGCGGCTGGGGTGGGGTGTGGGGTACTTACTGGGCACGGAGGGTCTTTTTTGTCCCTAGTTCTGTTTTTAATTTATTTAGGTGGGATGCTTGTGGTATTTGCCTACTCAGCGGCCTTAGCCGCTGAGCCATTTCCTGAGGCGTGAGGGGATCGTTCTGTAATTGGGTACGTCTTAATTTACTTGTTGGGGGTTGGAGTGGTAGTTGGGTTACTCTGGGAAAATTGATATGAGGGGTCCTGAGTTGTGATTGATGGTTTAAAGGAGTTTTCAATATTACGAGGGGACGTCAGTGGGGTGGCCATAATATACTCATCTGGAGGCGGTTTATTAATTATTAGTGCGTGAGTACTCCTGCTAACTTTGTTTGTAGTATTAGAATTAACTCGGGGCTTAGGTCGGGGGACCCTTCGGGCAGTCTAAATAGCTGTTAGTAGTACAGCAAGAGTTATTGATAATAAAAAGATAGTTAGATAGGTTTTAATTATGCCGCGCTGAGTATCACTAATAGTTTTGGCCATCTTTACTTGTGTGTAAGACAGGCCTTTTGGTCCTACAGTCTCAAACCAGGTTTGGTCCACTAACTGGGTTGCAATAGATTGCCCTAAGACTAGGTTTAGCTTAGGAATCAGCCGATGAATAATTGCTGGGAAGTAGCCCAATATGTTGGAGAAGTGGTGGGGAGGGGTAGTAGGATTAGTCTTAAACTGTTTACTAGTTAATCCGGCCAGCTCAATAGCTGTTAATAGACCAGTAATTGTTACCGCAAGGGCAGCCACTTTTAAGACGAAGGGCATGGTTATGGTAGGAGTTTTTGAGACAAGGAAGTTTGATGAGATAATGAGCCCTGCAACGATACTGCCCCAGGCGAGTCGTTTAATAGGGTTAATTACTAACAAGTTGTTTTCGTTAATTGGGGATAAGGCGAGGAATCGAGGGGTGCCTATAGTAACAAAAAAAATTACTCGGAAGCTATAAACAGCTGTAAAGGACGTGGCAATAAGGGTTAGGGTTAGGGCTCAGGCGTTTAGGTAAGAGGTATTTAGTGCTTCAATGATGGCATCTTTCGAGAAGAAGCCTGCTAGAAAGGGCGTTCCGGTTAGGGCTAGGCTGCCGATAGTTAGGCAAGTTGAGGTGAAGGGCAATAGGTTGTGTAGGCCCCCTATTTTTCGAATATCCTGCTCATCATTAAGGCTATGAATAATAGACCCGGAACACAAAAATAATATGGCCTTGAAGAATGCGTGAGTGCAGATGTGCAGAAACGCTAATTGAGGTTGATTAAGGCCAATGGTTACTATCATAAGGCCCAATTGGCTAGATGTAGAAAATGCTACAATCTTCTTGATGTCATTTTGTGTGAGGGCGCAGGCGGCTGTAAATACAGTGGTCAATGCCCCTAAGCAGAGGCAGGTTGTGAGCGCCAGGTTATTATTTTCTATAAGGGGGTGAAGTCGAATAAGTAAAAAGATACCGGCAACGACTATAGTGCTGGAGTGAAGTAGGGCAGATACTGGTGTAGGGCCCTCCATGGCAGAGGGTAGCCACGGGTGCAGCCCAAACTGGGCTGACTTGCCAGTTGCTGCTAAAATTAACCCAATAAGGGGAAGTGTTATGTCAAAGGTTTTTGACAAAAAGAAGACTTGTTGAATTTCTCATGAGTTTAGATTGACTGCAATCCAGGCCATACTCATAATAAGTCCAATGTCCCCCACACGATTATACAAGACTGCCTGAAGGGCAGCTGTATTTGCATCGGCCCGTCCATATCATCAGCCAATTAGTAGAAATGATATAATGCCAACCCCTTCTCAACCAATAAAAAGCTGAAAAAGGTTATTGGCAGTTACGAGAATAATTATGGCCACCAAAAACAGAAGTAAATATTTGAAAAACCGTTCTATGTTAGGGTCCGAGTGTATATACCAGGATGCAAATTCAAGGATGGATCAAGTTACATAGAGGGCAATAGGTGTAAAAATTAGTGAATAGTGATCAAATTTAAAGCTAATATTAATATCAAAAATGGCCGTGTTCATCCAGTGTCAGTTAGTGACGATGGTTTCAGCTCCTTGATCTAGGAACAGAATCAGTGGTAAAAGGCTAACAAAAAATGAAGTGCTGACGGCAGTTTTAACGTGGGTTGTGGCTCAATTGGAGTTCTTACGGGAAGGGCTGAGTGTTGTTAAGAGCGGATAAATAAGGATTGTAATAACTAAAATCAGTGAGGATGATAAGATTAGGGTTGTTGGGTGCATAGCTTCCACTTGGATTTGCACCAAGAGTTTTTGGTTCCTAAGACCAATGGATGAGCTATTATCCTTTAGAAGCGTAAGGAGGCCATGGAGTTTAACCATGGGTATAAGTATTAGCAGTACTTACTGCCTCATGGCCCTCCTCGGTGAGTAAGGGGATTTTAACCCCTATCTTTAGAATCACAATCTAGTATCTTAAATTAAACTATACTTACTAGTGGCATCAACCCCACATGAGCTCAGGCTTTACTACCAGTAGAATAACGGGTAGAAGGTGAAGTACTATTAGCAAATGTTCTCGAGTGTGGAATGGTGGAAGTCCTTTGATATGATTTGGTGCTGGGCCCCGTTGAGTCATCAGAAACAAATACAAAGAGTAAGCTGCTGTAATTAGTGTCCCTAAGCCTGTGAGCATAATAGTCCAGGGAGACCAGCTAAACAGAGTGGTAATGATCATGATTTCCCCCATGAGGTTTGGTAAAGGTGGTAATGCTAGGTTTGCTAAGTTGGCAACAAATCATCAAACCGCAGTTAATGGGAAAATTATTTGGAGGCCTCGCGCCAGTATTATAGTTCGGCTATGAGTTCGTTCATATGCAGTATTAGCTAGGCAAAATAATGCGGAAGACACTAAGCCGTGGGCAATTATTAAAATGATTGCGCCCGTAAATCCTCAGGGGGTTTGGATGAGGATACCTCCTGCTACTAGGCCTATATGGCTTACAGATGAGTAGGCAATGAGTGATTTAAGGTCTGTTTGACGTAAACAAATTGAGCCGGTCATCAAAATGCCTCATAAGGCCAAAATAATGAAGGGGTAGGCAAGCTCTTTTGAGAGGGGGTCTAATATAACTATTATACGTATTATCCCGTAGCCCCCTAACTTAAGCAGAACCGCTGCCAGAACTATAGAGCCTGCTACGGGTGCTTCAACATGGGCTTTAGGTAGTCAAAGGTGGACGCCGTAAAGTGGTATTTTTACTAAAAATGCAATTAGGCATCCAGCCCATCAGATATTATGGCCCCAGGAATTAAGTGTAAGTGGTTGAGAGTACTGTAAAATTAGTATAGATAATGTCCCTGTTGTCTGTTGAAGCAAAAGGAGGGCAACTAAAAGTGGTAGTGAGCCCGCTAAGGTATAAAATAAAAAATAGGTTCCGGCGTTTAAACGTTCGGTTTGGTTTCCCCACCGGGTAATAATAATAAGCGTGGGGATGAGGGTGGCTTCAAATATAATATAGAATATAATAATCTCCGTGGCCCCAAATGCTATGATTAGGAAAGTCTGTAGAGAGGCTAAGAGTGTAATATATAGGCGTTGTCGAGTGATTGGTTCGGGGTAAATATGATTCTGGCTGGCCAGGATTATTAATGGAAGGAGTCAGCATGTAAGAACCAAGAGGGGAGTGGACAATGGGTCTGTGGCTAGATATATGTTGGAGGTTGATCATCCGGTCTCTGATGCTCACTTTAATCAGGTAAGGCTAATAAACGCAATTAATAGGCTCTGAGCAGTCGTTGTAGGTCATAATCATTTAGGTGATGACAATCAAATTGTTGGGAATAGCATAAGTGTTGGAATTAGTACTTTTAGCATTGTAATAAATTAAGATTTTGTAGTCGGTCAGTCCCGTGGGTGCGGGCTGTGGCAACTAAAAGGGCCAGACCCGCACTGGCCTCACAGGCAGAGAAGGCTAGCAATAGTATAGGGGCTGCAGAAAATATGGTTGACTCAAACTGTATGGCCCACAGGGCCAGTGCAATAAATAAGGATAATATTATTCCTTCTAAACAAAGGAGTGCAGAGAGTAGGTGAGTGCGATGAAATGCTAGACCTATTAGGCCTAGTATAAAAGCTGAGGTAAAGCTGAAGTGTACGGGTGTCATAAGAGGGTTACGGAATTAAACCATAATTTTCTGAGTCGAAATCAGAGGTCTTATATTGGACTAATCCTCTATTCTGCTCATTCTAGGCCTCCCTGAGTTCATTCATAGATCAGTCCGAGGGTGAGTAAAACTAAGACTGCTGTGGCCCAGAAGAAGGTGCCGGCGGGGTTATGAAGTTGGTCCCCCCAGGGCAGTGGAAGTAGAAGTGCAATCTCTAGGTCAAATAATAAGAACAAGATAGCGATTAGAAAAAACCGCAAAGAGAATGGAAGTCGAGCTGATCCGAGGGGGTCGAAGCCGCACTCGTATGGTGAGAGTTTTTCTGCATCGGGATTTATTTGGGGTAACCAGAAAGATACCGTTGCTAATACAAGAGAGAGGGCCACTGTAATAGTTAAAATCGTAATAACTAAGTTCATTATCTTTCCTTGGGGTTTAACCAAGACTAGGTGATTGGAAGTCACTCGTACTAGCATTAGATACTAGAAAGATATGAGCCTCATCAGTAAATTGACACGTAGAGGAATAATCATACTACGTCCACAAAGTGTCAGTATCAGGCGGCAGCTTCAAAGCCGAAGTGATGTTCAGATGTAAAGTGGTATTGGACTTGGCGAAGTAAACAAACGGCTAAAAATGAAGAGCCAATAATAACGTGTAATCCATGGAATCCTGTGGCTACAAAGAATGTTGAGCCATAGACTCCATCTGCAATTGTAAAGGGTGCTTCATAATACTCCATGGCTTGTAAGGCGGTAAAGTAAAGTCCTAGAAGAATTGTTAATGTCAGGGATTGGATGGCTTGCTTACGATCACCTTCCATTAAGCTGTGGTGAGCTCATGTTACTGTAACTCCGGATGCCAAAAGGACGGCCGTATTCAATAATGGAACTTCAAATGGGTCTAAGGTGATAAGGCCTGTTGGTGGTCAACATCCCCCTAGTTCAGGGGTAGGTGCTAGACTTGAATGGTAGAAAGCTCAGAAAAATCCCAGAAAAAAGAATACTTCAGATGTAATAAACAGAATTATACCATATCGTAGGCCTTTTTGTACAGGGGGTGTGTGGTGCCCTTGAAATGTTCCCTCTCGGATGATGTCTCGTCATCATTGATATATTGTAAGGAGTAAAAGTATTAGTCCAAGGGTTATAAGTGTGGTGGAGTGGAAATGAAACCAGATCGCTAAGCCGGATGTTATTAATAATGCTCCGATTGCGCCGGTTAGGGGTCATGGGCTTGGATCAACCATATGATATGCGTGTGCTTGGTGGGCCATTAAACGTTCTCTTGGAGATATAAACTAAGAAGAAGTACAAATACATAGGCTTGAATTATTGCGACTGCAACTTCTAATAACGTAAGAAGAAATAAGACGGCAGCCGTAAGAATTGCTACCGTGGGCATTATAGGGAGAAGAACAAATACAGCGGTGGCAATCAGCTGAATAAGAAGGTGACCTGCGGTAAGATTAGCTGTTAGCCGGACCCCGAGGGCTAGGGGTCGAATAAAGAGGCTAATTGTTTCAATAATAATTAGTACAGGAATTAAAGGGATGGGAGTGCCCTCTGGCAATAGGTGTCCTAAGGCTACCGTTGGTTGGTTACGCATACCAATAATAACTGTGGCGAGTCATAATGGTACAGCAAACCCTATGTTAAGAGACAATTGTGTTGTAGGGGTGAATGTATATGGTAGGAGTCCAAGTATATTAATGGTAATTAAAAAGATTATTAAGGAGGCTATAAGGAGTGCTCATTTGTGACCGCCGATATTTAATGGTAATATAAGTTGGCTAGTAAATTGGTTTACGAATCAGCCTTGGATTGTGATAAGGCGGTTATTTACCCACCGAGAGGTTGAAGTGGGATATAATACCCATGGGAGAGCAATTGCAATAGCAATTAAAGGGATACCCAAATAGGAGGAGCTTGCAAATTGATCAAAAAAGCTTATTGCCATGGTCAGTCTCAGGGTTCAGTTTTATGTTCCTCAGAGCCAATATGTGCTGGCTCGTTAGGTGATGTGTGACTTATCACTTTGGTTGGGATGATGGTAAGAAATACCAGTCATGAAAATACTAAAATTGCGAATCAAGGGGCAGGGTTTAATTGAGGCATTTCACTAGAGGTGGTTGGGAGGCACCATTCTTTGGCTTAAAAGGCCAATGCTGAGGCCCGAATTTAGCTTCCTAGTGAGGCGTCTTCTAGTATTAGTGAGGATCAGTTCTCGAAGTGTTCAAGTGGAACTGCCTCCACTACAATAGGTATAAAGCTATGGTTAGCTCCACAGATTTCAGAGCATTGACCATAAAATACGCCGGGTCGGGAGGCAATAAAGGCTGTTTGGTTAAGACGACCTGGGACTGCGTCTATCTTTACACCAAGGGAGGGGACGGCCCAGGAATGTAGTACATCCTCGGCTGAGACAAGTACTCGGATTGGGGACTCTATGGGAACAACCATTCGGTGGTCTGCCTCAAGAAGTCGAAACTGGCCGGGACTAAGATCTTGAGTTGGGATTATATACGAGTCGAAACCTAGATTTTCGTAGTCCGTGTATTCGTAGCTTCAGTATCATTGATGTCCCATAGCTTTAATTGTTAGGTGGGGATCATTAATCTCATCTATAAGATAAAGAATTCGTAGAGAGGGGAGAGCAATTAAGATAAGAATTACGGCAGGTAATACGGTTCATACAATCTCAATTTCTTGGGAATCTAAAATATATTTGTTTGTGAGCTTTGTTGATACTATTGCAACAATAATATAAAGTACCAAGGTACTAATTAGAAAGACAATTATTAAAGCATGATCATGGAAGTGAAGAAGTTCTTCTATAACGGGTGATGCCGCGTCTTGGAATCCTAATTGTGTGGGATGTGCCATTAAGCCTGAGGCTCAAGACATGCAGGAGTTTAACCTACAATTTCACCTTGACAAGGTGATGTAATTTACGAGTTTACTAATGTCTTAGAAGGAAGTGACAGAGTGGCTATGTGACTGGCTTGAAACCAGTATATGGGGGTTCAATTCCTCCCTTCCTCGTTAATTTGATTGGACTTGTACAAATGCGGGCTCTTCAAAGGTGTGATAAGGCGGAGGACATCCATGAAGTCATTCGACATTTGTTGCGGTTAGTTCTACAGATGAGACTTCTCGCTTAGCAGCGAAGGCTTCCCATAAGATAAAGAGGAACATGATTACCGCTACCAGGGAGATTAAGGACCCAATAGATGATACGGTGTTTCAAAGGGTGTAGGCATCAGGGTAATCTGAATATCGTCGTGGTATCCCTGCAAGGCCTAGGAAATGTTGTGGGAAGAATGTAAGATTTACGCCAATAAATATTACCCCGAAGTGAATTTTAGTTCACGTACTATGGAGGGTATATCCTGTAAATAATGGAAATCAGTGAACGAAAGCTGCTATGATAGCAAATACGGCACCTATTGATAAGACATAGTGGAAGTGCGCAACTACGTAGTATGTATCATGTAAAACAATATCTAGGGATGAATTGGCTAGTACAATACCTGTTAGGCCCCCTACTGTAAAAAGGAAAATGAATCCAAGAGCTCATAGCATTGGTGTTTCTCATTTAATGGAACCTCCATGGAGGGTAGCCAGTCAGCTAAAAACTTTAACGCCGGTTGGGATGGCAATAATTATTGTTGCGGATGTAAAATATGCACGGGTGTCCACATCCATACCAACTGTAAACATGTGATGGGCTCAGACAATAAACCCTAGTAGGCCGATGGCCATCATGGCTCATACTATTCCTATATATCCGAAGGGTTCTTTTTTACCTGAATAATAGGCAACAACATGAGAGATAATTCCAAATCCTGGTAAAATTAAAATATAAACTTCCGGGTGGCCGAAAAACCAGAACAAATGTTGATAAAGAATGGGATCTCCCCCTCCCGCAGGGTCAAAGAATGTGGTATTAAGATTCCGGTCTGTTAGAAGCATTGTGATCCCGGCGGCCAGGACTGGTAAAGATAATAGGAGTAGAACAGCAGTCACTAGCACGGCTCATACGAATAAGGGGGTTTGATATTGGGAAATGGCTGGGGGTTTTATGTTGATTGTTGTTGTAATAAAGTTAATTGCCCCTAAGATGGATGACACACCTGCCAAATGGAGAGAAAAGATGGTTAGGTCCACGGATGCGCCTGCATGGGCGAGGTTACCAGCAAGTGGTGGGTAGACTGTTCATCCTGTGCCGGCTCCAGCTTCAACACCGGATGAGGCTAATAGTAGAAGGAAGGAGGGTGGTAGTAGTCAGAAGCTCATATTATTCATACGCGGAAACGCTATGTCAGGAGCTCCAATTATAAGTGGGACGAGTCAGTTACCAAAGCCCCCGATAAGGATGGGTATCACTATAAAGAAGATTATAACAAAGGCATGTGCGGTAACAATTACGTTGTAGATTTGATCATCGCCGAGGAGGGACCCCGGCTGGCTTAGTTCGGCTCGGATTAATAGGCTTAGGGCAGTCCCAACTATCCCGGCTCAGGCACCAAATACTAGGTAGAGGGTGCCAATATCTTTGTGGTTAGTAGAGAAGAATCAGCGCGTGATTGCCACAGGTAGGATGGCCGAAGTCAGGTGGCGGGTTGTAGCCCCGTAGATAGAGGTTTAAATCCTCTTCCTATCAAGCCCCGTAGTGGAGTACACGTTGGATTGCAAATCCAAAGACGCAGATTGACGTCTGCCGGGGCTTTCCCGCCTTACTCGGCTAACGGCGGGAAAGATAGATGAATGCCCGCTGGTTTGGGCACTTAGCTGTTAACTAAGAGTTTGTAGGATCGAGGCCTTCTCATCTAGAAAGGCCTTAGCTTAATTAAAGTGTCTGAGTTGCATTCAGAAGATGTGGGATAAAGTCCCGCAGGCCTTAATCAGGGACTAGAAGATTCTAACTTCTACTTAGAGCTTTGAAGGCTCTTGGTCTAAATTATCCTAAGTCCCTAGATAACGAGCGTAATAATTGCAGGGGTAATTGGTAATAATCCTAAAGTAATAACCGTAAACAGGGCAAGGGCGATCGTGGATTGAGTTGTTTGAGTTCGTCATGGTGTTGTAGCATTGGTTGTACTGGGGGAGATGGTAAGGGTTATAGCATAACATAAACGGAGGTAAAAATAGAGGCTCAATAAGGCAGCAAGGGCCATAACTGTTGCTGTAAGCGGAAGCTGTTGTTTTGCCATTTCTTGTAAAATTAATCATTTAGCCATAAATCCGGTGAGGGGTGGGAGGCCCCCTAGGGAGAGGAGGGCAAGGGCTGTAGTTGATACCAAGATTGGAGCTTTTGATCATATGGCCGTGATGGTACTAATACTAGTAGTTGATGTTATCTTTAGCGACAAGAAGGCAGTGGATGTTATGAACACGTACATGGCTAGGGCGAGGAGGGTTAAATGAGGGGCATATTGTGAAATAATAATTATTCAGCCTATATGCGCAATAGAGGAGTAGGCCAAGATCTTGCGTACTTGAACCTGATTGAGGCCCCCTCATCCGCCAACTAGCGTGGAAAGAAGTCCTAATAATGTAAGCATTACGGGGTTAATAGTGGGGGCTACCTGAATAATTAATGCTAGTGGGGCCAGCTTCTGCCAGGTAGACAGAATCAGACCGGTAATTAAATCGAGGCCTTGAAGCACTTCCGGCAGTCAAAAATGTATAGGTGCAAGTCCAATTTTTAGTGCCAGGGCGGCAATGGTTATTGAAGAGGCAATGGGATGAGATATATCATTAATACTTCATTCACCAATAAGTCAGGCGTTAGTGGTGGCGGCAAACAAAATTATTGCCGCGGCAGTCGCTTGTGTTAAGAAGTATTTTGTGGCTGCTTCAACTGCTCGTGGGTGATGCTGCTGGGCCATTAGCGGAATAATTGCTAGAGTATTAATTTCAAGGCCTATTCAGGCTAGCAGTCAGTGTGAGCTGGCAAAGGTTAATGTGGTTCCTAATCCTAAGCTGGATAGAAGGATGGTAAGTACATAGGGATTCATTGATAGGGGAGGGATTTTAACCGTCATGTTCGGGGTATGGGCCCGAAAGCTTTATTAGCTGACCTTATC